CATCTAGAGTAACGATGAGTCGAAGAACGCCATGCATTGATGGGTGGTGAGGACCCATATTTACTATCATGAGATTTTTTCTTGTAACTGGTGCGGTCATAGGGTTTTTCCCGATTCATTCTTCCATGAATTACTGAAAGCGAAAAGAGGTTTATCAAAATTTAAGTGAATAATTCAAAATGACTTTTCAAATTAACGGCTTTGTTTTCTCTCGAATATTCAACTGACCTATTAATTCTTTGTACCGTACTTTATTTTTTTTTGACAAATAAGCTAGCAGACGTTGACGTTTTCCCACAATTTTTCGCAGACCTCTCTGAGATAAATAGTCCTTTTTGTGCAATTCCAGATGTAAGGAAAGTCTTCGTATCTTATTGGTAAAACGGAATACTTGAAATTCAACAGATCCCTGGTTTTCTTCCTTTTCTTTTTGTGAAATAACGGAAATAAATGAATTTTTTACCATAAACCCCCTTTTTTTTTAAATATGTATTTATTTAGAATAATGTATTTAATCGATTATTGAACCCTATAGAATTAAAGAATTAAGACAAAATGAAGAGAATAGAATATTTGTATAATAAACAATATTGTATAAATTACACAATATTATTATAAGATTTTTTTGAATTATTCGATTCGGATTATCTTCTAAACCTTACTATGAACGACAAAGTATAGCACTAACAGAAACCTTATTGCCTTACTCGCTACACACGACGACGGCTTGATGAATACGCTGTCATCGAAACCGAAATAAGGGGGTTTAAGCTGTACTACTGTCATTTTCATTTCTTTTTCAATAGCCTCTTCTATCTGCTGCTCAGTATATAGAGGAGCTCCCGTGTCAAATACTTTCATTCCTATCATTAGACGACGATATGAAGACAATCTAGCTCTAGGTATAGCTAGAACTCGATTGTCTCCTAGTAATGCCAGTACTTCACAACGCACATTAATTGGTTGACCGACAGTATCTCGACCTTGAACTAACAGAACGTTATAAACCTTAGGCATCTTGTCCGCCGGAAAGGCTACATCTAGTACCGGATCAATGATTTGAACGAGATGACCCTGGTTTTTTTCAAGCACAGAATCCCCAGGACCAGAAGGAATAGGCTTTTTGCGAATTTTATCCATAACATGTTGAATCGTATACATAATACGATGGTTTAGATCGATCTTAACCGGATGATTATGTCATGATTTTAACGTCAAAGTAATTGCCACACGATTCCAAATTAAGATGCCAGTTATTTTTATTTGGTATACACAAATTTTGGAATCTTTTAGAATAATAATAGAATATTTTCTAATAATACTATACTAATAGAGAGTATGGTAGAAAAAACGATTCATATATTTCTTTCTACCATACTATCAGATCGGATTGAATACTGCCGATTCTAGTGGAATCCTAATTTTATGTGATAAAATTAATCAATCCAATTGAAAATTGGATTCGGATAGGGATACAAAAGAATAATCCATTTTTTTCATTTTCAAAAGCTAAAAATTGGAATCGAAAATGAAGAAGATTTTCTTGATTCATTTTTAGATCTAATTGATACGTCATTGGATTAGTCTCCTATATTAGAATCAGATGTAAGACAAGTCATATGTACATCTGTTTGCTTTCAGATACCAGATATGGTACAGGATATATAGGAAAAATGTATCATCAACTAATTTTCAATCGTGGTTACATGTATATCCTAACCATACTGAACCGACTGCCATTATTAGTATCAAACCAATAGCGATTCATATAAGCTAAATTTTCGAATCGATAATTAGGCCAAAGAAAAAATTTGCATTTTAGGACTTGATCTCTATATTGACCACAATATTCTCCCTTGCTCTCATTGCTAAATATTAGATTTCTATCCACACTATACCCAGCCCAGTTTTTAAATAGAAACAATTTAGAATTCTCAATTCTCTACGACGTCTAGACGATAAAAAATTTTCAGGAATAAGCAAATCATAATGATTGATGTAGAGATTCCCAGTTTGTCTTCGATAACGGCATTTAATTATCTTCTTCAAATAATACAAATCATTCGAGTCATCGGAATAATATGGTTTCTCTTGGTATCTTTCATTAGTTTGCCGCTTACTCCTATGAAGTAATTAACTAGCTATGATTTGATACATAATAAACTGGCTATTATTTGTTACAGACAGACGAAGGGGTTCGACACACATCAGCCCCCGCTTACTCCAGATTTTAATACCCTCGCTCTGCGGTCGCGTTAGTCCCTTCACATTGATTTTTTTCCTTTCAATAGCGTATGAAAAAAAGTCCAGTGGATCTTTCAGCTTAAACAGCGTATTATATGCGAACATAGTTCTTAGCCCTACGTATTCCTCGAGAACAGTTGGGTGCCTTTGAAAAAAGAACAACTCTTGCAGGATCTCTTTCCTTTTCAAGTTCTCTCGGCCTATCTTGTACCTGTACTTATCAGCAAATTTTTGGGGGGTTGGTACATCATTTAAA